ATTGTTAATTATTCAAATTGAACATTGAGATTCCTTATGTTCATTTGTAGTTCTTTCATATATATCACAAGGCTTGTGAAAAGAAAAAAATGGGCGTTCAGGTCCATTTGTAGAGTTAGAATGAACGAGAAACATAAGGAAATTTGAACTTCTAACGGAATGAGAGGATAGGATAAATAATTAGGGAATCCGTTTGGCCTTTTTGGGGATAGAGGGACTTGAACCCTCACGATTTTTAAAGTCGACGGATTTTCCTCTTACTATAAATTTCATTCTTATCAATATTGACATGTAGAATGGGACTCTATCTTTATTCTCATCCGATTAATCAAGTCTTCAAAAGATCTATCAGATTTTGATGGAGTAAATGATTTGATCAATGAATATTCCATTCGTTTTTCAACTTAAAATTGATTCACAACAATTCTTTCCTTTTTCATGAAAATTAAAAGAAATACGGATTCGGATTTTCATTAATTATTTGGAGATAGGATTTTTGTACGTATATACGTTTATTCTTCATCCTTTCTGGAGTTTCGATGGAAGGGATTCCTTTATTAACGTAACGCAGCCAACTCCATTTGTTAGAACAGCTTCCATTGAGTCTCTGCACCTATCCTATTCTTTTTTATTATCGCTTTCTGAATCCTTGTTTGTTTTCAGAAAACCGGATTTGGCTCAGGATTGCCCCATTTTTTTAATTCCGGGGTTTCTCTGAATTTGAAAGTTATCACTTGGTAGGTTTCCATACCAAGGCTCAATCCAATTAAGTCCGTAGCGTCTACCGATTTCGCCATATCCCCCCCTTTGTTTTTTTATATTATGCTGGAATTCTTGAATTCATTAGAGAGCGGTTCTCATATTGAAACCCCTTTCCTTGTATTTGGTTTTCTTGTCTATCTTCTTTCATCTCTCTCGCTCTCGGAACCTCATATTTGGTTCAATAAGAAAAGATTCTATTATGTCTCTATCCATAATTCAATAGAGATAGATACATACCACATATATATAGTATATATAATACTATTATATAGATTAGATTATATCTATAATAGTATTTTATATAAGATAGTATTATTACACATATATTATACTTATACATATATTTCCCTAGTTATATCATTTTTCGCGTGCAATTTTGAATACTTGAACGGTCGATTCTTTTGTTTTCGTTTTAGCTCTTATCTTTTCTTATCTTTATTATTATGGATTCATTTTCTAATATTCTATTAGTAATATTCTATTAAGTAGATTCTATTAAGAAGATTTTCATTTAATTAGTAAGTTATAGTAATTTAATTACTAAATTAAATTATCAGATTCTATTTCAAATTCTAAATAGATAGATATATATAAATCGAAAATAGAAAATGCAAACTATTTTATTACTAATAAATATAGAACTAACGAAATAGAATTGGATTAGGAAAATCAAATAGTAAAAAAAAAAAAAAAGAATTTTGAATTTCAAATCTCATTTGAATTAAAAAAACTTATTATCTAATTAAGTTAATTAAGATATTGATTATTAATAAACATATATTTGATATGATAAATATATCAAAATTCTATATCGTATTGCTCTATCATTATATTAGAAGAGTTAAGAAAATGGACAGTTAATAACTAAGATCCCGGTAGTTTACTAAAGTCCTATGTGTGTACAATTTATGTTATGCGAGCCCGCTTAGCTCAGAGGTTAGAGCATCGCATTTGTAATGCGATGGTCATCGGTTCGACTCCGATAGCTGGCTTTTCTCCACTAGTTTTTACATAGTTGGTAATGTAAAATAAATCTTATTCCCCTTTTCCAAAAGGGCACTCATCTTATCTATTAGATCATAAGGACTTCCAATTATTAAAAAAAAATTGGAGGAGTTCGATATATGTAAATCAAATCAATCAATAAAAGAACCCTTACATTTTTCATTTTTTTTTTTTTATTATTTAAGATTTTTATATAAATATATTTTATAAAAAAAAAAAATAAAAATATTATATTTATATATAGATAATTCTATAATTTTAGAATATTTAAATAATATTTAAAGATAATTATATATAATATTTAAGTTAAGGCCGGGATATTGATACAATTCATTCAATTGTTTGTTCTTTTCAATTATTCTTTGTAGCACAAGTACAATACTTCAATAAATTTCGATTAATTTCTTTCTTATTTTATTTAGATTCTATTTTTTTTTTTCATTTTTCTATATTATCATATAGTTTAGTTTAATTTTAGGTTTATGAAATTTCATAAGGAGTTTTTATGTCGCGTTACAGAGGGCCTCGTTTCAAAAAAATACGTCATCTGGGAGCTTTACCGGGACTAACTAGCAAAAAGCCTAGAGCTGGAAGCGATCTGCGAAACCAATTACGCTCCGGTAAAAAATCTCAATATCGTATTCGTTTAGAAGAAAAACAAAAATTGCGCTTTCATTATGGTCTTACAGAAGAACAATTACTTAAATACGTCCGTATCGCCGGAAAAGCAAAAGGATCAACAGGTCAGGTTTTACTACAATTACTTGAAATGCGGTTGGATAACATCCTTTTTCGATTAGGTATGGCTTCGACTATTCCTCAAGCCCGCCAATTGGTTAACCATAGACATATTTTAGTTAATGGTCGTATGGTAGATATACCAAGTTATCGCTGCAAACCCCGAGATATTATTACAGTGAGAGATGAACAAAAAAAATCTAAGTCTCTGGTTCAAAATTATCTTGATTCATCCGCCCGTGAGGACTTGCCAAAACATTTGACTCTTCACCCATTTCAATATAAAGGATCGGTCAATCAAATAATAGATAGTAAATGGGTCGGTTTGAAAATAAATGAATTGCTGGTTGTAGAATATTATTCTCGTCAGACTTAAACCTAACTAAACTAATTAGGGGGATTTTCATTCCTTGTCCATTCTTTCCATTCCAGTATTTTCCATACCAAAGACATTTTGATTATCCATATCAAAGAAAGGTCTAACTGTTGGTGTTGGAATAATGGCATCTATTGTTATTTGATATAATATATTGCGGTCAATAACATTGGTGAATTAGGTGAAGGATACGGAAAGAGAGGGATTCGAACCCTCGGTAAACAAAAGCCTACATAGCAGTTCCAATGCTACGCCTTGAACCACTCGGCCATCTCTCCTACATAATGATTATGGTTTATAAACCGAGTGAATAGTGCTTCATTCATATTAGGTTTTTGGATAGATACATGCACTCCATCTTAACTTTAACTATAAAAAGAGAAAACTTTGCCAAACCTTTATTCGAGGTTGGGGGATAAAGATATTTTTTTTTGTGAAAAACTGTTCAAAACAATAAATAAAAGTATCTATTCATGTTTACGAAGACGGCATTCCCGACTTTGTTCGAATATTTATATCGGATTAAATCACTGAATTGGAAATGACTCCGCCGATTGATCTATTTTTTTAGACTCTATTTGACTCTATTTAATTGCTACCTTTAGATCATGATTCTAGTTAGTTTAGACTATCTATTATTCTATTTTCATAAAAATTCTCAAAATCCTTTCCAATTTTATCCAATTTTAGATCTTTCAAAAAGAATCCCTTACCCCATAGATTTATTTCAAATTCATGAAAGGCCCCGGGAATTTTTAGATTTCATTGTCTAGCGTATACCCGTTATACCCACAAGATAAAATGGGCAGTTATTCTATTTTCATTTGGATGAAATCTCAACTATTTCTTAGTTTTTATTGATTCCTGTCAAAAAGAAACAATTTGAGTAGAAGTTTCATTTTAATGAGTCTGTTTTTATGTTATTTAGTACTGTAAAATTCCTTTGTTTGTGGGATTATTTATTTATGATTTTCTCACGAAAAAGGTAATTAAAAGAAATTATAAAATGAATTTCTGCCTATGTCCAGATCTCGAATAAATGGAAATTTTATTGATAAGACCTTTTCAATTGTTGCCAATATCTTATTACGAATAATTCCGACAACTTCGGGCGAGAAAGAGGCATTCGCCTATTATCGAGATGGTGCGATTTGATTCTTTTTTTTTTTTTTATTTATTTTATTATTGAATAATTGAATTTAGTTATTTATTTTCTTTCTATCTTTTATTTTTTACCACCCTTAAGTCTTAGGAGAAAGACGCATTATTATTATATTATTGAGGATAGAAAGAAAAAATTTTGAAATAAATCTACGCTTGTTGAAGGTGAAGTTTGTAAATCAAACAAGCCCTTCTATCGTGTATCCCCCGATTAATGCAGCCTCAAATACTTTAATTGTCGATTCTAGAGTATTTAGCGAAAGGCTAACACCTATGGGTATGGGTTAGGTCAAACCTACTCCACTAGTACCAATAGGAGGCATAGAGGAAGAGGCACTACTGCTAGGAATCAACAACACGAAAACTTTGTTATTTTGTTATAAATTACCCCTTTTTCCTTATTAGGATCGGGACTAACAAGAATGGTTGGGACAACAAACATCCATCTCGTTTGTGTTTTGGATACTCGTATAACCATCGAAGACTGTTGAAGTGACTAATTCCTGAAAATTAAGGGAAGTTTAAGACAAAGAAATTGCTGGAGTCACCCTTTTTTTATCTAGTACCAACATACTTGATATTAAGGAAAGATCTTTTACAAGAAGGTTGGCTAAAGATTTCGTGTAAAAACACCAGCCCCGCTCAGTTTATAATGAGAAGATTTCCATTTTTTTTTTGATTCCATGTATTATTCTCATTATGTACATAAAGGAGGAGCCGTATGAGATGAAAATCTCATGTACGGTTCTGAAACGGAGATTCATTGAATCGAATGACGACCGTAACGGATGTCGGCTCAATCCGAAGGAAATTATGCAGAAGCTTTACAGAATTATTATGAAGCTATGCGACTAGAAATTGATCCCTATGATCGAAGTTATATACTCTATAACATAGGCCTTATCCACACAAGAAACGGAGAACATACGAAAGCTTTGGAATATTATTTTCGTGCACT